ATAATTAAAATTTCAACTAAAATAGTTATATACACGACACTTGTCATATCAACAGTTATAGTTATCAGATCTGAAAATTGATTTAGTATATGAATGGGATTAGAAATCAATATAATATCATTTATCCCATTAATAGAAAAAAATAAAAACTACATATCTGCAGAATCCAAAATAATTTATTTTATTATTCAAAGAATGGGGTCAATTATTTTTATTTTCATAATAATCATAAACCCCACAATCATAATTTTAGAAGAAATAAATAATCAAATTTGTATAATATTAATTACTTTAAGAATAGCCATAAAAATAGGGATAGCACCTATACATATATGATTTGTCATAATTATTAGAAAAATAAATTGAAAAAACTGTACAATTCTAATAACATGGCAAAAAATTGCACCTATATTTATTATAAGAAACACATGCCAAAACAGAATGATAATTAACGTAATTGCAATTTCAAGAGCAACAATGGGGGCAATTGGAGGGATTAACCAAACATCCATTAAAAAAATTATAGCATTTTCATCAATTAACCATTTAGGGTGAATAACAATTTGCATAAAATTTGACAATGAAATATGAATAAAATATCTAGCAATTTATTCAATTATAATTATTATGTTAACAATTAATATAAGAAAAAAATCAATAAACTTCATTAACCAAATTAATACAAATATAAAAACAAAAACCGAAAAAATTAACTTTTTAATTATAATATTAAGATTGGGGGGCTTACCCCCATTTATTGGATTTCTACCCAAATGATTAGTGATTCAAACACTGATTCAAACAAATTCTTATATTACACTAATTGTATTAATAATACTTTCTATATTAACATTATTTTATTATTTACGAATAATTACACCTATTATTATAATAAATAATCTAATTAATAAATGAAACTTAAAAAGAAACAACATAAAAAACATTAACCTTATATCTTTTTGCATTAATATAATATTACCAATCACAATAATCATTAACATAATTTAAATCCTTAAGTTAACAAAACTATTAACCTTCAAAGTTAAATATATAAATTAAATTTTATAGGTTTTAGTAAAATTACAACTTTAGAATTGCAGTCTAATATCATTTATTGACTATAAAACCTGATAAAGGAATTTTTCATTCTTATATAAATTTACAATTTACAACCTAATAATCAGACACTTTATCAAATTATATTAAAAAAAAATTTGAATAGAACATAAATTGAATAAATGAATATACTCAACTAATCATAAAGACATCGGCACATTATATTTTATACTTGGTATATGATCAGGAATAATCGGAATATCTATAAGATGAATTATTCGAATCGAATTAGGACAACCTGGATCATTTATTGGTAATGATCAAATTTATAATGTAATTGTAACAGCACACGCCTTCATTATAATTTTTTTTATAGTTATACCAATTATAATTGGGGGGTTTGGAAACTGATTAGTACCATTAATAATTGGAGCCCCAGATATAGCATTTCCGCGAATGAATAATATAAGTTTCTGATTATTACCCCCCTCACTTACATTATTACTAATTGGTAGTATAGTTGATGCAGGAGCGGGGACTGGATGAACAGTATATCCACCACTGTCAAGAAATCTAGCCCATAACGGAGCATCAGTAGATTTAACGATTTTCTCACTACACTTAGCCGGAGTCTCATCAATTTTAGGAGCTGTAAATTTTATTTCAACTATTATTAATATACGAACCACAGGAATAACAAGAGAAAAAATTCCATTATTTGTGTGATCTGTAGGAATTACTGCACTTTTACTACTTTTATCTTTACCTGTTTTAGCAGGAGCTATCACAATACTTTTAACTGACCGTAATTTAAATACATCATTTTTTGACCCAGCAGGAGGTGGAGACCCAGTATTATATCAACATTTATTCTGATTTTTTGGACACCCAGAAGTTTATATTCTTATTCTACCAGGATTTGGTATTATTTCTCATATCATTAGACAAGAAAGAGGAAAAAGAAATGCATTTGGGTCAACAGGAATAATTTATGCAATATTAGCTATTGGCCTATTAGGTTTTATTGTATGAGCACATCACATATTCACAGTAGGAATAGACGTAGATACTCGAGCTTACTTTACATCAGCAACTATAATTATTGCAATCCCTACCGGGATTAAAATTTTTAGTTGATTAGCAACAATTCATGGTTCTATAATTAACTACTCACCATCAACACTATGAACTTTAGGGTTTGTATTTTTATTTACTATTGGAGGATTAACCGGAATTGTTTTGGCGAATTCTTCAATTGATATTGTAATACATGACACATATTATGTAGTAGCCCATTTCCATTATGTTTTATCTATAGGAGCAGTATTTGCCATTATAGCAGGATTTATCCAATGATATCCATTATTTACAGGAATAACAATAAACCCAAAATGATTAAAAACACAATTTTTTACTATATTCATTGGTGTAAATTTAACTTTCTTCCCACAACACTTTTTAGGGCTTAGAGGCATACCCCGACGATATTCGGATTATCCTGACATATATATATCATGAAACGTAATTTCATCAATTGGGTCAACAATTTCAATTTTAGGTACAATAATATTTATTTTCATTATATGAGAAAGTATAATTTCAAAACGAAAAATTATATTCATCATAAATTTAAATTCGAGAATTGAGTGATTACAAAATTATCCCCCAGCTGAACATTCATATAACGAAATGCCAATTGCTTTCAACTTCTAATATGGCAGAAATATATGCAATGAACTTAAGATTCATTTATAAAGAATTAATCTTTTATTAGAAATAGCAAATTGATCACAAATTAATTTTCAAGACCCTAACTCACCTATTATAGAACAGTTGATTTTTTTTCATGATAACACAATAATCATTCTTATTATAATTACAGTTATAATTGCATGAATTATAATTAAAATATTATTCAACAAAAAAATTAATCGATTTATAATAGAAAATCAAATAATTGAAATTATTTGAACTATTATTCCTGCCATAATCCTTATTCTTATTGCCCTGCCATCACTACGAATTTTATATATAATAGATGAAACAAAAAATCCGACAGTTACAATTAAAGCAATTGGACATCAATGATATTGAAGATATGAATATTCAGATTTCAAAAATATCGAGTTTGAATCATATATGAAACCCTCAAACGAAATTGAATTTAATGAATTTCGACTACTAGAAACTGACAACCGAATTGTACTGCCTATAAATAATCAAATCCGAATTATTGTAACAGCAACAGATGTTCTACACTCATGAACAATTCCATGTTTAGGGATTAAAATTGATGCAATTCCTGGACGACTTAATCAAGGATTTATATTCATTAACCGGCCTGGAATTATATACGGACAATGTTCGGAGATTTGCGGAGCAAATCACAGATTTATACCAATTACTATTGAAAGAGTAACAACTAAAAAATTTATCAGATGATTAAAAAATAATTCATTAAGTGGCCGAAAGTAAAGCAATGGTCTCTTAAACCAAAATATAGTAATTAACAAATACTCTTAATGGAAAAATTAGTTTATCAAAAACATTAACTTGTCAAGTTAAAAAAATTAAAATTAATATTTTTCTATACCTCAAATAGCACCATTATCATGATTAATATTAATAATTATATTCATTATTACAATTATAATTATCAATTCTATAATATATTTCAATAAAAATTATACCAACAATGCCAGTAAGATAAAAAGTCATAAAAACCTAATAAACTGAAAATGATAACAAACCTATTTTCAACATTTGATCCATCAACATCAATTAACTACTCAATAAACTGAGTCAGAACTTTTATTATTTTTATTTTATTTCCTTATTCCTACTGAATTATAAAATCCCGATATACAAAAATAATTCAAATTATATATACAAGATTGCACTTAGAATTTAAGACTTTACTAAACAAAAGTAATGGTTTAACGTTAATAATAACATCTTTATTTTTATTTATTTTAATTAATAATATAATAGGATTATTACCTTACATTTTTACAAGATCAAGTCATCTTATTTTCTCTTTAGCATTATCACTACCATTATGATTATCTATTATATTATTTGGATGAATTCAAAAAACACAACATATATTTAGACATTTAATCCCAATAGGAACTCCTGCAATACTAATACCATTCATAGTATGCATTGAAACAATTAGAAATATTATTCGGCCGGGATCACTAGCAGTTCGATTAACTGCTAATATAATCGCCGGACATTTACTTATAAGTTTATTAGGTAATAACACAACATCAGCCAGAAGAATTATAATTGCGATATTAATAGTTATCCAAATCATACTTATATTATTCGAAACTGCCGTAGCTATAATTCAGGCTTATGTTTTTTCTATTTTAACTACCTTATATTCTAGTGAAGTAAATTATGAAAAAACAAAATCACCCATTTCACCTAGTTGACCCAAGACCCTGACCTTTAACAGGCTCAATCGGAGCAATAACAATAACATCAGGAATAGTAATATGATTCCATATAAAAAACCCATCACTTATAATATTAGGTATTTTAATTTTAATTATAACTATATTTCAATGATGACGAGATATTATTCGAGAGGGGACATATCAAGGAAAACACACAATTATAGTAACAAATGGATTAAAATGAGGAATAATTTTATTTATTGTATCAGAAATTTTTTTCTTTATCTCATTTTTCTGGGGATTCTTTCACAGAAGACTCGCACCAACTGTAGAAATCGGTATAACCTGGCCTCCGAAAGGAATCAAAACTTTTAATCCTATAGATATTCCTCTTTTAAATACAACAATTTTATTATGCTCAGGTATTTCAATTACATGAGCCCACCACAGTATTATAAATAAAAATCATAGACAAACAGTTAAGGGCTTATTTTTAACAGTAACATTGGGGATTTACTTCACTATCCTGCAAGCATATGAATATCTAGAGTCCCCATTTACAATTAGAGACTCCGTCTATGGGTCTTGTTTCTTCATGGCCACTGGATTTCACGGAATCCATGTAATTATTGGTACTACTTTTTTATTAATCTGCTTAATACGAACAATGAAATTCCATTTCTCAAGAAAACACCATTTTGGGTTTGAAGCAGCTGCCTGATACTGACATTTCGTGGACGTAGTATGATTATTTTTATATATCTCTATTTATTGATGAGGTAGTTATTTTTTTAGTATAAATAGTATATCTGACTTCCAATTAGAAGGTCTTAATTAAGAAAAAATAATAATTACAACAATCATTTCAATCATGGTAAGCTTAACAATTAGAACATTACTAATTATAACATGCTTCATTATTTCCAAAAAAGCCAAAAATAATCGAGAAAAAATAACCCCATTCGAATGTGGATTTGATCCAAAAAGATCGTCCCGAATACCATTTTCCATACAATTCTTCATAATTGCAATTATTTTTTTAATTTTTGATGTAGAAATTATTATCATTCTACCAACCATTAAAATTATCCAAATAACTGAATTAACTTCATGATTTCTAACAACCTCATCATTTATTATTATTTTAATTTTAGGATTATACCTTGAATGAAAAAACGGAATTTTAGAATGAAGAAATTAGGGGTTATAGTTAAATAATAACGATTAATTTGCAATTAAAAATTATTCATAAGAATTATCCTCAAGTAAAGAAGTAAAATTTACATTTAGTTTCGACCTAAAAATAGAGTATTAACTCCATACTTTTAACTAAAACCAAAAAAGAGGTATTTCACTGTTAATGAAATTATTGATATAAAAATCTAGTTAAAAGAGAAAGTTGAAACTAAAAGAAGCTGCTAACTATCTTTTAAAGCGGTTAAAATCCGTTTTTCTCTTAATTTATATAGTTTATTAAAACACTTTATTTTCATTAAAGAAATGGGGTATTCCCTGTAAATAATGTTTAAGGAAAATAATTTCATATTAATATCTTCAATATTAAGCTTTAAATTTAAGCTACCTAAACAAGAAAATATAAAGAATATAAAAATAAATAAAAAAAATGATATTATATAAACCTTCAGGTTATTATAATAAAAACTTTGTATGAATTTTCTCAAAACTACTACGTAAAAAAAAGATAGTTTTGAGAAAATATACTCACCCCAACCCAATTCCAGATTTATATTCAAATTATTGGAATAACTTAAAAAAGTATTATTTATAAAATAAGTTCTAAATGAGGGTATAAATCACATTCTCCCAAAAAATGAAGACATGTTATATGTTTTTATAAATAAAGAATTTAATCCATAATAGAACCCCGATATTTCATAACCTAAGAAAACCCCTATTAAAATTATAATTAAAGATATAATTTTTATAAAAAATGGTAAAACTAAAAAAACTGGTGTTGAAAAAATTAATCAACTTATAAATCTCCCTCTAACAATTGACATAAATACTAAAAAAATTATAGAAAAATTTATAATTAAATCCTCATTATAATCTTGACAACAATAAGTATTTGGTCTAAAAACTATAGCATAATAAAATAAACGAATACTATAAGAAACAGTTAAACCTACAGAAATATATATAATTAAATAGACAAAAAAATTTGTGTTAGAAAAAGTTATTAATTCCAAAATTAAATCCTTTGAATAAAACCCAGACAGATAAGGAAATCCACATAAAGACAAATTTGAAATAGAAAAACAAGTTATAGTAAAAGGTAATTGATAAGTTAGTCCTCCTATAAAACGAATATCCTGGGTATTATTTATCACATGAATAATTAAACCCGCACATAAAAATAATAATGCTTTAAAAAAGGCATGAGTTAATAAATGGAAATAGGATAAATAAGGAAACCCTAAAAAAAGAATAGTTATTATAAGCCCTAACTGACTTAATGTGGAAAGGGCAATGATTTTTTTTAAGTCAAATTCAAAATTAGCCCCCAAACCTGATATAAACATAGTCATTATTGATAAAATCAAAAAAAAATTACAATCAAATATAAACAGCATATCTCTAAAACGAATTAACAAATAAACACCCGCAGTAACCAAAGTTGAAGAATGAACTAAAGCTGAAACAGGCGTAGGGGCGGCCATAGCTGCTGGTAACCAAGAAGAAAAGGGGATTTGAGCTCTTTTCGTAAAAGCAGCTAGGATTAGTAAAAAAACTAAATATATTATTCAATTTCTTATTACACTTATATAATAAAAATAATGTCATCTACCAAAATTTATCATTCAAGAAATTCTTAAAAGAATAGCCACATCTCCAATACGATTAGTTAAAATTGTTAACATGCCTGCATTATAGGATTTAAAATTTTGAAAATAAATTACTAAACAATAAGAAACCAAACCCAACCCATCTCAACCAATTAGGATACTAATTAAATTTGGTCTTATAATTAACATAAATATAGAAAAAATAAATATTAAAACTAAATATAAAAAACGGATTTTATTAGAATCCCCCTGCATATATCTATGTCTATATAAAACAACTATTGAAGAAATATAAAAAACACAACCACAAAACAATATTGACATTCAATCAAAAATTAAGGTTAAAGTAATTAATATACTATTTAAACTAACAAATTCCCAATCTATTATATAAATTAAATCTTTATAAATAAAATAACCTCCCCCCAAAAACATTAATGAACCAAAAAAAAACAAGAAAAATGATCTTAATATGTAAAAATAATTATTTTTCAAAGTCTGAAATAAAATTATACCTATAACACCACAAATTATTATTCTTATTAAACTATTCAAACTATAATCAAATCAAAAATATATCAATTTTTAAAATTAAAAAATTCAACGGCAATAAATGAAAAATTAAAAGCATAAATTCACGCAAGTTAATTGTAAAAAAACTTTTAATACCTCTATATAATCTTCCATGCTGAGTATTAGAATATAAGTAAATTCTATAACAACAACTTAAAAATGAACCAAAAAATAAGAAGAAAAAACTATAACTTGACCATCTTATTAAACAATTAATAATTAAAATTTCACCTAATAAATTTAAAGATATAGGACTAGCCATATTATTGGCACAAAAAATAAATCAAAATAAAGAGAGTGTAGGTATTAAAGTAATTATACCTTTATTAAAATAAAATCTACGTCTATTAGTACGTTCATATAAAATATTAGCTAAACAAAATAAACCGGAAGAACATAAACCATGACCAATTATTAAAATTAAAGAACCTAATATACCCAAATAATTTAATGAAAAGATACCACAAATCACCAATGATATATGACTAACTGAAGAATAGGCAATTAAAGATTTTATATCAACCTGAAATAAACAAATAAAACCAATTATTATTATACCATACATTCTTAAACAAATAATAAAAATATTGTTTAACATAAAATTACCGGATATAAAAGATATAACACGTATCAAACCATAACCCCCTAATTTTAATAAAACACCAGCTAAAATTATAGAACCCGAAATAGGGGCTTCAACATGAGCCTTGGGCAACCAGAAATGAAAAAAAATTATTGGCATCTTAATCAAAAAGGCTAAAATTAAACCTAAATATAAATAAAAATTATAGTCTAAAAAAATTAAGTTATAATAAGAAGTTATACATAAATTATTTAAATAAAAAATTGAAAATAATAAAGGCAAAGAACCAAATAAAGTATAGAAAAGTAAATAAAATCCAGAAGATAAACGTTCGGGCTGGTAACCCCAACCAAAAATTAATAAAAGTGTAGGAATTAAACTAGACTCAAAAAAAATATAAAACATAAAAATATTTCTTGTTGAAAAAGATAAAATTAAAAATAATATTAAAAAAATAACAACCATGACAAAATTAATTCTTGAAGAACTATCATTAATTTTATAACTAGCTAAAATTATTATAACAGTAACCCATAAAGTTAAAAAAATTAATCTACCAGAAAGAATATCATATGTAAAAGTGTAACTAATACTTGAAAAAAAAATTAAAAAAGGAGTAAGATTAAGTAAAATAAAAAAAAAAATAAAAATTGAAGAAATTAAAATTATTCAATTTTTAATAAAACAGATAGGAATCAAAAAAAAAATTATAAAAAAGAACTTTATCATATTAAACTAGAAATATTTATCAAATTATCATTACCATGTCTACGAATCATAGAAACTAGAACTGACAAACCCAAAACACCCTCACAAACAGAAAAAGTTAAAAAAAAAATTAAAAAATAATATTCATTTATATAAAAATACAAAAAAATAAATAATGAAAAAAAAATTACAACAACTAAATACTCCAAACTTAATAAAGTCAGTAATAAATGCTTCCGAGTAGAACACAAAATAACTATTCCACAAAAAAATATGTATCATAAAATAAAATAATTTATTAAAATTAGTTTTAATAGTTTAAATAAAATAATGATCTTGTAAATCGTAGATAGTGAAAACTTTAAAACTTCAGCAAAGAAAATACATCCCATCTTTAATCTCCAAAATTAATATTTTTAATAAAATATTTGCTGATTATGAAAATTTTAATTATAATTATAATAGCTCTGTCAACAATAATAATCTCATTAAAACACCCCCTAAGTATAGGATTTAACTTAATTTTAATAACTTTAACTGCTTCGATAATTATAACAATTATAATGAAATATTCATGATACTCATATGTTTTAGTTTTAGTAATACTGGGGGGAATATTAGTCTTATTTATATATATAGCAAGAATTGCCTCTAATGAAATTATAAAATTTTCACTTAAATTAACAATAACTGTTATAATTTCATGTATTATTTCAATAATAATTATAAAAAATGAAATAATAATAAACAATTTCAGAATTATTGAAAATATCGAAAATCAACAAAATATATCTATAATAAAATTATTTAACGGAAAAATATCAATTGTTACAATTATAATAGCTTTATATTTATTAATCACCATAATTTATGTTATTTTTATTACTAATACATTTGAAGGACCAATACGAAAAAAAAATTATGAAAAAACCAATCCGTAAATCACACCCACTAATCAAAATTATGAATTCATCTTTATTTGATCTACCAAGACCCTCATCAATTTCAATTTGATGAAATTTTGGATCATTATTAGGAATATGTTTAATTATCCAAATTTTAACTGGATTATTTTTAGCAATACATTACACAGATGACATTAATATAGCATTCAATAGAGTTGTCCATATTTGTCGTGATGTTAACTCAGGATGATTGCTTCGTAACATACATGCAAACGGAGCATCAATATTTTTTATTTGTTTATATCTACATATTGGACGAGGTATATATTATGGGTCATACAAGCTTTTTATAACATGAGCCATTGGAGTTATTATATTATTTGTAATTATAGCAACAGCATTTCTAGGTTATGTTTTACCTTGAGGACAAATATCATTCTGAGGGGCCACAGTAATTACTAACTTAATATCAGCCATCCCTTACTTGGGGAATGAAATTGTTAAATGATTATGAGGAGGGTTTTCAATTGATAACGCCACATTAACCCGATTTTTTACACTTCATTTTTTATTACCATTCTTATTGGCTGGTTTAACTTTAATTCATCTATTATTTCTTCACCAAACTGGGTCAAATAACCCTACTGGTATTAATAGAAATTATGATAAAATATCATTTCACCCATTCTTCTCAATTAAAGATATTATAGGAATAATTATTGCCCTATATTTATTTTTAATACTAAATTTATTAGAACCACGTTTATTAGGTGACCCAGAAAATTTTATTCCAGCTAACCCATTAGTTACACCAATTCATATTCAACCTGAATGATATTTTCTATTTGCATACGCTATTTTACGATCAATCCCCAATAAATTAGGAGGAGTAGTAGCAATAATCTTATCAATTATAATATTACTAGTAATTCCTTTGACCTCAAAAAACAAATTCCAAAGAAATATATTTTATCCTATAAACCAAATTTTATTCTGATCTTTTTTAACCATAATTATACTATTAACTTGAATTGGGGCCCGACCGGCCGAAGAACCTTTTATTACAACAGGACAAATTATTACTACAATATATTTTTTATACTTTATCATTGACCCCGCAATTCATAAAATATGAGATAATCTAACAGAATAGTTGACTAAGCTTTAGAAAGCATATATTTTGAAAATATAAGATAGAAGTTAAATTCCTCTATCAACTTAACCTAATTTAATGATTATAAAAACTCAATAATAAATATTAAACAACCTAAAAAAAAAATAAAGTAATTTAAAGAAATAGGTAAAAAAACTTTTCAAGTTAAATATATTAGCTTATCATAACGAAAGCGGGGCAAAGTCCCACGAACTCAAATAACCAAAAAAATAATAAAAGTTATTTTCATAAAAAATATGAAAGAATAAAAATCACAACCCAAAAAAAAGATAACAGTTAAAAGTCTCATAAAAATAATATTTATATACTCAGACAAAAAAATAAAAGCAAAACCACCACTTCTATACTCTACATTAAAACCTGAAACCAACTCAGACTCCCCCTCAGCAAAATCGAAAGGAGAACGATTGACCTCAGCTAAAAAAGAAGAAATTCAACAGAAAAATAAAGGTAATGAAAAAAACAAAAATCAAACATAACTTTGATAAAGACTAAATAAATAAAAATCAAAACCAAAAACAAATAAAACAACACACAACAAAATTATTGATATTCTTACTTCATAAGAAATAGTTTGAGCCAAAGAACGTAAAGAACCTAGCAAAGAATAATTAGAATTAGAAGACCAACCACATATTAAAACCCCATAAACTCCTAAACTTGTGCAACACAAAAAATATAGAAATCCCAAATTAAAATTATAAACATTAATAAAAAAGGGAAATAACAATCAAAGTCTAAATGACAAAGTTAATATAAAAACAGGAGAAAAATAATAAACTAAAAAATTTGAAGTATAAAGATAAGTTTGTTCTTTAAAAAATAATTTTAAACCATCTCTAAAAGGCTGTAATAAACCCATGTAACCAACCTTGTTAGGGCCCTTACGTAACTGGATATAACCTAAAATTTTACGTTCCAAAAGAGTTACAAAAGCTACTGAAATCAAAATTATAATTAATATAAAAATATAAACAACTAAATATATTACTATTTGTAAAAAAATTACATATATAAATTCTAAATTTATAGCACTAATCTGCCAAAATAGTAATTTTAATCAAAAATCATAATATTATTATAGTAAATGGTCCTTTCGTACTAACTTACTAAAAATAAGGATAGAAACCGACCTGGCTCACGCCGGTCTGAACTCAAATCATGTAAGAATTTAATGGTCGAACAGACCAAGTAAACGAAATTTTACCCCCGTCCCTTATCTTAATTCAACATCGAGGTCGCAAACTTTTTTATCGATATGAACTCTCCAAAAAAATTACGCTGTTATCCCTAAGGTAAGTTGATCTTATAATCAAAAATTTTGGATCAAAAAAACATAAATTAATGAAAATTTATAATGAAAGTTAAAAAAATTTCAATGTCACCCCAACAAAACTTTATATTCTAAAAAAATATTTTATATCCTAAAAAAATTAATTTATATAAAAAGTAAACTTCTATAGGGTCTTCTCGTCCTATAAAAAAATCTCAGCTTTTTAACTAAGAAATTAAATTAAAATTAATTATTTAAAGAAAGATAATTTTTCATCAAACCATTCATACTAGCCTTCAATTAAAAGACAAATGATTATGCTACCTTCGTACAGTTAAAATACCGCAGCCTTTTAATATTATTAATCAATGGGCAGGTCCGATCTTATATAAAAACAAAAGACCATGTTTTTGTTAAACAGGTGAAAATTAAATTTGCCGAGTTACTATAAATAAATTATCAAAATTACTAATTTTATCATTATTAATTAAATAAAAAGTTAAATAAAAAATTTTAATAAAAAATTAAAACAAAAAAAATCTTATACAAAGAAAAATAATTATAACAAAATATAAAGATGAAAATTTTCAATTCTACATAATATCTTTTAAAAAAAGTTTTTAAAAATAAAAAAAAGCTTATCCCTTCTTATATTTATTTAATAAACTTAAATTAATTTAATAAAATTAAGCTTTATTAAAAATGAATTAAATTCATTTATTAAAAAACTAGATATAATTTTAAATGAAAAGCATATAACCTCTAAAAAACAATTTCATATTATTTTGAAACAAAAAAAAGCATTGTTTTTTATATATTAAAATTTCGAGAAAACAAAATAATTTATTAATTTTGAAAAACCCTGATGCAAAAGGTACTCCAAATAAAAAATACTTTAAATTTAAAAAATTAAAACCTTCACAGTAAAAAATTCAAAAAATATTAATTCTAAAAAATACTAAAAAAAAAAATAATTTTATTAAAATAAAAATAAATAATTATAAAAAATATAAAAACTTATCAAGCCGAATTGAATTGCACAATAAAAATTATTAATGTAAGTAATAATTCCTCTAAAGGACAACTTGAACTTACCAGGCCCACCTTCCGGTAGGCCTACTTTGTTACGACTTATCCCAACTCATAATTAATGGGAGCGACGGGCGATGTGTACATTATTTAGAGCTAAAATCAAAATTATAATTTTATAAAAATTACAACTAAATCCAATTTCAAATTAAATTTTCAAATAAATATCCATAAATAAATTTAATGTAACCCACCTCTTCTTTAACAAAGCCACATCTTGACCTAACATTAAATTTATAAAATTTTAAGAAAATATTCTTATAAAACATTCAATGACAGCGATATATGAGCAAATAATTAAAGTAAAATCAATCGTGGATTATCAATTACAGGGCAGGTTCCTCTAGAAAGAATAAATAACCGCCAAATTCTTTTAATTTTAAGAACATAACTATTAATATTAAAGCAAATTTACAATCAAAATAATAGGGTATCTAATCCTAGTTTTTTAAAGATTTTTGTATATTAATCTAAAACCAATAAAAATTATTGTATCAAAATTTCACCTTAAAATACAAATTAAAATTAAAAAATAAAAATTAATACTTAACCAAAAAAATTTTATTTAACTAATTGTATAACCGCGACGGCTGGCACAATTTTTGTCAGTTATAATAAAAACCCTGGTTTTATCTTTAAATAAAAACCAAAAATAAACACTGAATTAAAATCTTTTAGATAAAAAAGAAATCTTTACATATAATAAAGTTTTAAAACAAAATCTCAAAGCCAGAATCAAACTTATTATTATAAAAAATTATTTCAAAGGAACATCAAAATGTTAGCCCCTCCTACTCCCTGCTCTCATTATCCTACCACCAACTTGGCCCCCCTATAAATATTTATTGTATGTAACCTTTATCCATATATCACTAATCTCTCTCTAATATCACCATAACTCTCTCATATCCTAAAATCCCTATATCTATATAATCTCTCTACTCCCGTTATTGAATATATATCCTCTTCATTACCATCTCCCATAACTATTCTTATATCTCCATAGCTCTCCGATTTCCCCGAAATCCCATATGTCTTATACCTCAACGTTTCTCTTTATAGCTAAGCAGGTCTTGTTCTCTTGTACTCCTAACATTTTACGTATCTAAATCCTCTCATATATATAACTCTTCTTGTCCTCTAATAGCTAACTCTCTCTAATACTACCAGTCTCTCATATATTATTAGTCCTTATAGGTAAACATCTCCTTTCTCTTTAATCTCTTCTTTTCCAACCTTTATATCTCTCATCATGGGTAACTTGTTATATTGTCCGTATCATACCTATCATGTCCACTTGCATTACTACGTTGGATGCCTATTGATATACTCTTAAATCATTCCCTTGGTTATATGTGTGTGTTCTTTTCCATTTCCCTAAATAGTTCTATGTCTATGTATCTATTATCCCCCCCCCCCTTTTTTTTACAATTTAAGTTCGGGTTAAATTATTTTTTTATTATTATATTAAAATCATTAAATTAAGGGGACAAAACTATAACTCACAGTATATTTATTTAAATTTTGTTTAGTTCCTATAAATATATTTATATTTTAAATATAAATAAGATGCCTGATTAAAGGGCTATTTTGATAGAATAGATAATGTAATTTTATTACTCTTATTATATTATTTAGAATTAAACTAACCTTTTGAAATCAAAATTCAACGTGCATCATTACACTTAAATATAGAAAGATAAGCTAAAAATAAGCTTTTAGGTTCATACCCTGAAAATAGAAAAATATTCTTCTTTCTA